GTATCGACGGAAAAGAAATTGCACGTGTTGAATGGATCAGAGAAGGCAGAGTTCCTTTACAAACAATTGAAGCTAAAATTGATTATTGTTCCTATACAGTTCGAACTATTTATGGAGTCTTAGGAATAAAAATTTGGATATTCGTAGACGAAGCATAAAAAAACGTTATTTTTCTTTACATTTTATCCAACGCTAAAAAACTAAAACTATGTAATATAACACTATACAGACAGAAATAAAAAAAAATTGTAGTCTTCTTTTTTGTGTTTACGAATAAAATCAGCAATTCTATAAGGTTGAATAAAAATTTCCATCAAAACTCCTTTGATATAATTGCTATGCTTAGTGTGTGACTCGTTGGTTTAGGATTCCATTAGAGTAAGATAAAAAAAAAAAAGAAAAAAGACCTTACCTAATAACAGCAACTAATAACTATAGCATTAATAAATAACCTAAGCAACTCATTGCTTCGCATTATCTGGATCCAAAAAAATCAGTCAAGATATGATAGACTGATCATATCATTGTAGCAACTGAATAAAAAAAAAAAAAGAATAAAGAAATATTATTAGTAAGTTATGAAAGGTAATCGAAAAGTATGCAGATAAATGGAAGGATGAAAGAAAGAGAGAAAAAATTGACTATTAATGATATATGATTCCAATTTGGAAAGTCTATGAGGTCACTGTAAGAAAAGCAATGTAATAAAGCATCAATACAGATTCATTCATAATAATTAGATAAATCTGTTCCGAAAACCAAAAATTAAGAGCCTTGAGCCAATAAAAACTGAGAAAATTGACTCAAAAACAAATTTAAAAATGAAATTCAAAATTTCATGTAAGAGCTCCATTGTAGAATTCGGGCCTAATGATTAATCAAGAAGCGATGGGAACGACGGAACCCATGAATATAGAGGATTCTCTTGAAAAACAAATCTTAGTAATTCATTGGACAGGATGGCGGAATAAACCAGAAACTTTATTATCTATTCTGATTTTGATTCTGAGACCTCGTGGGATAAACATCAAACTTAAATAGATATTGAAAGAGTAAATATTCGTCAGCGAAATTTTTTTATTTGAAAAAAAAAAGTAATAAAATAAAAAAAAAATTAACAAGATAAAAGAAAATAAGGATTTGTTAGAATATTCTAACTCTAACAAAAACGACATTCGAGATGATGATATTACGTTATTTTTAAATAAATAGAATTCATCTTGGATTCCATTCCGAAAAAGACATACAAAAATTTAGAAGAGATCGGATGAAATTTCAAAAAATACCATGATTAATAGAATTAATCATTAACTACATCTATATCTTAAATACAAGCTTTTTTAGTCCTTTTATTCGCGAGGAGCTGGATGAGAAGAAACTCTCACGTTCAGTTCTGTAGTAGAGATGGAATTTCTAATTAAAAAAAAAACCATCAACTATAACCCAAAAAGAACCAGATTTCGTAAACAACATCGAGGAAGACTAAAAGGAATATCTTCTCGTGGTAATCGTATTTGTTTTGGTAGATATGCTCTTCAAACACTTGAACCCGCTTGGATCACATCTAGACAAATAGAAGCAGGGCGGCGAGCAATGACACGAAATGTACGACGTGGTGGAAAAATTTGGGTACGTATATTTCCAGACAAACCAGTTACAGTAAGACCTGCGGAAACGCGTATGGGTTCTGGGAAAGGATCCCCGGAGTATTGGGTAGCTGTGGTTAAACCAGGTAAAATCCTTTATGAAATGGGTGGTGTACCCGAAAATATAGCCAGAAAAGCTATTTCAATAGCGGCATCAAAAATGCCTATAAAAACCCAATTCATTATTTCTGAATTAGGAATATAGAATGAAAAAGCTAAATAACATTTAAGGATAAAAAGATTAGCAGTTTTCTTTTTTTGACAAATAATATTTTTTTACTTAGTCCTTTGCATTAAAAGAAGAGATAAAAAAAATGATATGATTCAACCACAAACCTATTTGAATGTAGCAGACAACAGCGGGGCTCGAGAATTGATGTGTATTCGAATAATAGGAGCTAGTAATCGCCGATATGCTCATATTGGTGACGTTATTGTTGCTGTAATCAAGGAAGCAATACCAAATACTCCTCTAGAAAGATCAGAAGTGATCAGAGCTGTAATTGTACGTACTTGTAAAGAACTCAAACGTAACAATGGGACGATAATACGATATGATGACAATGCCGCAGTTGTCATTGATCAAGAAGGAAATCCAAAAGGAACTCGAGTTTTTGGGGCGATCCCACGGGAATTGAGACAATTAAACTTTACTAAAATTGTTTCATTAGCTCCTGAGGTATTATAAGACCTAAGTATCGATAGTTAGTATAGGATTAAAAAAATGGTATTGAAATAAAATGAATTAATAGATTGTGTATCACGCATATACCCTTAATAATAAAATATTAATAATTAAATTCATATATTAATATATAATTCGTCTATATCTATATATAAATAAAAGAAAAAGAACATGTTGATTATATCAAAATTTATAGAACAATAAGGAATTTTAACTTATCATGGGGAAAGACACTATTGCTGATATAATAACCTCTATACGAAATGCTGACATGAATAGAAAAGGAACGGTTCGGATAGGATCGACTAACATCACCGAAAGCATTGTTAAAATACTTTTACGCGAGGGTTTTATCGAAAACGTAAGGAAACATCGCGAAAACAACCAATATTTTTTAATTTTAACCCTAAGACATAGACGAAATAAGAAAGAATCCTATAAAACGATTTTAAATTTAAAGAGAATAAGTCGGCCGGGTCTACGAATCTATTCTAACTCTCAACGAATTCCACGAATTTTAGGCGGAATAGGAATTGTAATCCTTTCAACTTCTCAAGGTATAATGACAGACCGAGAAGCTCGACTAAAAAGAATCGGCGGAGAAATTTTGTGTTATATATGGTAATCCTTCTAATATAAAAATATAAAAATATAAAAATTGGATATCCGGAACTTACGATTTGTGAAAAAGGGGGGTTGTGTAATACCATCCCCTGCTAAAAAAGTTTCGGATGTTTTACCTCGACTTAAATTAAAGAAAAAAATGAATTAATGAATTCGTTCTGAATCACTTCCGAACGGCATGGCTCGATTTTTTTAGATACTAAAGATTTGTTTGATTTTAGGTCATGCTTCTGAAAGGATTCGACATATTTTTGTATAGGTATACCTATAGGAGAAAAAAGTAAAAATTTTAGTAAGTTCTTAGGTATTAAGTTAATCAGGGGACAGCCATTTTCTAGGCTCCCTAACAAGGATTCAAATGAGTAAATGGTTTTTTCAATTTCACCATTCCTTTCACGAAGATACAATTCAAGATTCAAAAATATCAAGAAACCTTTTTTCGTCCAACAATAAATATATTCAAAGAATTAAGGAATAACAACTATGAAAATAAGGGCTTCCGTTCGTAAAATTTGTGAAAAGTGTCGACTAATCCGTAGGCGGGGACGAATTATAGTAATTTGTTCCAACCCGAGGCATAAACAAAGACAAGGATAATCTTACTAAAGGAAATAAAGTAAAGGAAAAGCACTTCCAGGGAGCTGGAAAAAAAAGGTCCGTTTTGACATGAAATGGATATATCCATATATTTCTTGTGAAATGAAAAAATATGGCAAAACCTATATTAAGAATTGGTTCACGTAAAAATACACGTAGTGGTTCACGTAAAAATGTACGTAGAATACCAAAGGGAGTTATTCATGTTCAAGCAAGTTTCAACAATACCATTGTGACCGTTACAGATGTACGGGGTCGGGTGATTTCTTGGTCCTCCGCGGGTACTTGTGGATTCAGGGGTACAAGAAGAGGAACACCTTTTGCTGCCCAAACCGCAGCAGGAAATGCTATTCGAGCAGTAGTGGATCAAGGTATGCAACGAGCTGAAGTAAGGATAAAAGGCCCTGGACTGGGAAGAGATGCAGCATTACGAGCTATTCGTAGAAGCGGTATACTTTTAAGTTTCGTACGAGATGTAACCCCTATGCCACATAATGGGTGTAGACCCCCTAAAAAAAGACGTGTATAGAACTATAAATAAAGGCTGAAAGGGTTTCAAGAGAAATAAACGATTCAATGATTTGATCAAATAAAATTACTATGGTTCGAGAGAAAGTCAAAGTATCTACTCGGACACTACAGTGGAAGTGTGTTGAATCAAGAAGAGATAGTAAGCGTCTTTATTATGGACGCTTTATTCTATCTCCACTTATGAAAGGCCAAGCCGACACAATAGGCATTGCGATGCGAAGAGCTTTACTTGGTGAAATAGAAGGAACATGTATTACACGTGCAAAATCTGAGAACATACCACATGACTATTCTAACATAGTAGGTATTCAAGAATCAGTACATGAAATTTTAATGAATTTGAACGAGATTGTATTAAGAAGCAATCTATATGGAATGCGCAACGCGCTTATTTGTGTCCAAGGTCCCGGATATATAACTGCTCGAGACATCATTTTACCGCCCTCTGTGGAAATCATTGATAATACACAGCATATAGCTACTTTAACGGAACCAATAGATTTGTGTATTGGATTAAAAATCGAGAGGAATCGCGGATATAGTCTAAAAATGTCAAATAACTTTGAAGACAGAAGTTATCCTATAGATGCTGTATTCATGCCTGTTCAAAACGCGAATCATAGTATTCATTCTTATGGGAATGGGAATGAAAAACAAGAGATTCTTTTTCTAGAAATATGGACAAATGGAAGTTTAACTCCTAAAGAAGCACTTCACGAAGCCTCCCGGAATTTGATTAATTTATTTATTCCTTTTCTACATGTAGAAGAAGAAACGTTCTATTTAGAGAACAATCAACATCAAGTTACTTTACCCCTTTTTCCTTTTCATAATAGATTAGTTAACCTAAGAAAAAAACAAAAAGAACAAGCATTTCAATATATTTTTATTGACCAATTAGAATTGCCTCCCAGAAT